GTTAATGGTTGATCAAGTTTGATAGATTCGCCCTCTGAAACAAGAAGTTCTGGTCCTGGAGGGATAATATCAACCACTTGACGCCCATTCGCTGCATCCACTATGGTTATTTCATATCCTCCTTTTTCTTTTCGTATTATTTTGCTTACTATACCTGCGGTTGTAGCATTATAAACATTATTATTACTCTTACTCCCGTCGGGATAAATCTGACCCCTTCCCCTGTTCCCGCCTACGTATATGGGATATTTTAAGAAGTGAACATCTTTCTTAGTCGCAGGGTCCGGGGAAAGAATAGGAAAGGTGATTTCACTATATTTCTGACCAGGAACAGGACCTATCACAAGAATATTTTTTTTAGTGGGACGATAGCTCTGAAAAGACAGATTGCCCATCTTTTCTTTAATCTCGGGAGAAATACGATCGGGGGGGGCTAATTCAAACCCTTCGGGTAAAATAAGAACAGCCCCCACATTCAAACCGCCCTTTTTACCATTCGCAAGAACTTGTTTCAGTTGCATATCATAAGGAATTCGAACAACTGCTTCAAATACAGTATCAGGAAGTACCGCTTGTGGAACCTCGATATCCACGGGCTTATTAGCTAAATGGCAGTTGGCGCAGACAATACGGCCGGTTGCTTCTCGTGGATTTTCATAACCCTGTTGTGCAAAAATGGGATATGCATTTGAAACGGGTGCCCAAGTTAGTATATATATCATGAGTGATACGGAAATAGATCGAGTAATCTCTTCCTTTATCGAAGAAAAGGTATTTCTAGTTTGCATGGTCCAATCATTGAGCCCAAAAATTTCTACAATAAAATTAGGTAGGTCCCTAGTATAGTTCCCTATCCATGATTCTGCTATTTACTGAAATAATGTTACTTGAATATAGGAGGCATCCTTCGGGCTGGGTAGAAGGAATAAGTACAATTTTGAATGTTTTACTTATGTACAAAGTAACAAACATTAGATTTTTCAGTCATTCATTGAATGATAAATCACTACAAGTGACGGAGATACACGATTTAAATAACGGAAGATCCAATATTTAAAAATTGTGTCAAGAATGACTGGAAAAGTGGAAACAAGACCGGATATAATTTGATCGTTATGAGAAAATCCAAAATCTTTGTAGACAGAACCAATCATTAGTTCCCAACCATGGGGCGAATGGAATCCTATACATAAATCAGTTAATAAAAGAATAGAAAAAGCTTTTATTGTGTCGCTTAAGTTATATAGGAACTCTTGAACCCAAGAGTTAAGAATAACAAGTTCTTCATTACCAAGAATAGAATAACCACTTAGAATAACGAAACAGATTATATTTGTCGAGAAGTGCAAAATCGTATGGATACGATCCTCATTGTGCATCTTGATCAATTGGATCGTTTCTTTGTAGATTCCGATACGAAGCTTTTGTAGATGTGTTTCTGGGTATTCCTTTAGCATTTCGTCCAAGAGAAAGAGTTCCTCTAATTCTATAACTTTTTTTATAATACTCTTTTCTTGAATATCATTCAAAAAAATTTCGGATTGACCAGTATTCCACCAATCAGTAACCCAAGATTCTAGGCTTTTATTAAATGAAAGAGAGATCCACCAGGGCAAAAATACTATAGATGCAAGATATAGAAGGGGAATGAATGCTTTCTTTTTTGCCATTTTTTCGTCTTTGATTTTTTAATGAACTCACTTCATTCGTTAACTCTCTACACTACTAATATTTATATCAAATATAAGTTCTATTACAAGTCATATGGATACTATTATGAATCCATTCCCTGTTTTTTAGTTTTTTATTTGTGATTCATTAGTTAATCCTTGAATTTCGAAATAATACAGAAAGAAAATAACAAAGAATCCACTTTTGTTACTGTGGAGTTGATTTACATACGCATCAAAATTTCGGACAAAGACAGTTTTCTGGCTGTTCCGTATACATCTGCTTTGGGTCAAATGAGCATTCTGAAGAAATTCCAGTTAAGTTATACTATTACTATGGTCTATAAAAAAGACTAGTCTTTCATTTCAGTTTTATCCCTCTTGCTACGAACTAAATTCATTCTGAACTTCATTTTTCAAAAAACTTCAATTGGTACACGCAAGAAATAGGCCAATTCGGCAGCCTTTTGCTCAATTTCTCGTGGGGTCAGATTCTGATCGGTACGAGTCAAGGGAATGGCCCCTTGGCCTCTTATTTCCATATAAAGGACACGACGTGCATAAATACCCTCTTTAACTTCTATTCTGATGGACTGAATGTCTTTCATAAGGAATCGGAGGAAGATTCGACGATTTTTTCCAGGAAAACCCCAACGAAAAATAGACACTATTTCTTCTTTTCTATCGAATCGATCATAACCGCTACCTACATTCCACAAAATTGTGCACCACAAATAGGAGCTAATAAAGAGACCGGCAATCCCATAGAAAGACATTACGATCCCCTGTGGAAAAAAAATTATTTGCTGAGACGGAAATAAAGATATCAAATCCCTACCAAGATAACTGGAAGTTCCAACCAATAAAAACCCTAATGAACCTAAAAAAAGGATAAAGGCCCAGCAGAAATTGCTGATTTTTCGAGATCCTCTTATAAATTCTATCCATATACGTTCTGATCGCCAATTCATACTAGATCTCGTTGCCGTTGCATTTTATTGGAATTGATAGAATAACAAAAATCTATTTTACTTTTTTTGTTTCCGAAGTAACTCTAATCAACTAGCACTATTTTGATGTGAACCTTTACTTTAGATCTAAGTAATTCGATGAATTACTTAGATCTAAAATAATAACATCACATCACCTTTATATGATTCCCTATAGATACCTACATCCATATAGATATATTGATTTTATATCGCAAACATTCGTCGCCCGATCTGTTATATATTTTCAATTTTGAAAGACTTATAATTTATTTCCTCAGATATGATGTTTACGCATGTATAATCGCTTATGTTTGGAGTAAGCCACATGTTAGACTCTAGTCTACTAAATAGATAGCTGTGTTATCGTAAAAGTCTAAGTTTTGAAAAAAAAAAAATAGATGGCACTAGCATATTTAAAAAATCTTGTTTTTTTGAACATGAAGAAATAAAGAAGCCATTGCAATTGCCGGAAATACTAGGCCCACTAAAGGCACAAAAATAGAGGGTAAGGTGGTGGTGAGAGTTGTCATAGAATGGATGGATACCTCGACTTAATATTTGTACCTGTTATTTATTGTTATATTAATTGTTATATTAATATTTTTACCTGTTATTTATTGATTGTTATAAAAGGTATCTTATAATTATACTAATTCATAGATAATTATACTAAGTAATATCTACGTGAGTATATATAGAAAAGGAATGAGGAATGTCGAATTAAATAAATGGACTTACTCATCTTTCGACATGAAATATATGTATCATAATAGACTTTTGCATTATTTTAGTTATTATCTTGTCTTATCATTTTTTTTAATAAAATTTCATAAAGATTTTCGTACAAATTCCCCAAAAGTTAGTTATAATCCGATACAACAACAGGGATTCTTAGTAAAACTAGAGATCCTCTAAAGATGTAGAAAGATGCAAGACTCTATGCCACTATTTGCTATAGTTGAATTATATATACACATGTACTGTTAAGAAGGGAGCATGAAATTCATTTTATTCCCCTTGCCAAATTTTGTGGAAGAAATAATTTGCTCTTTTATTTTGTTTAATAGGGGTTTCCTAATTACTAATCAGGAATATCGGTAAAAAAAAATTCTCCGCATGATTCTTTCTACAATTTCATCTTATGTTACCAAAGAAAAATCCATTCTTCGAATTTTCACTTTGATTCCTATAAACTAAATAACTACTTTTTCGTCACAAATCAAAGAATTCATTTTTGAAGTTTTGAGTTAAGTAAGGCTTTACTTGATTGAATTTTGATTCGAGGGAACGAAAGCGTGGAGCTGAAATAACTCACTCACAACACCTTTTAAAGGATTACGTGGTACGATTAGATCGAATAAGCCCTTATGGAATAAATATTCAGCCGCCTGTGAACCCTCAGGGACTGTCTTATTCAATGTTTGTTCAATTACTCTTTTACCCGCAAATGCGATGTAGGCATTGGGTTCGGCAATAATGATATCCCCCAACATACCAAAACTAGCTGTCACCCCACCAGTAGTAGGAGATGTAAGGATTGCTACATAGAATAATTTTTTATTTGATTGATAATCATATAAAGCGGAAGATATTTTTGCCATTTGCATCAAGCTCAAACTTCCTTCTTGCATGCGTGCTCCTCCAGAAGCACACACTAAAATAAGAGGTAAAAATTGATTGGTAGCATACTCGATCAAACGGGTGATTTTCTCGCCTACTACAGATCCCATACTACCCCCCATAAACTGAAAATCCATAACCCCAATTGCTACGGGAATACCGTTTAATTTACCTGTGCCTGTTTGAATAGCCTCAGTTAATCCTGTCTTTCTTTGATAAGAATCAATACGATCTTTATAAGGTTCCTCCTCCGAATGAAATTCAATGGGATCCAAAGAGACCATGTCTTCATCCATAGGGTCCCAAGTACCCGGATCAATCAAAAGTTCGATTCTATCTGAACTACTCATTTTCAAATGGTATCCACATTGGTCACAAATATTCAGTTTTGATTTCAACAATTTCTTATAATTTAATCCATAACAATTTTCGCATTGAACCCACAAATGCCTGTATTTTTGAGTTACATCTAGATCATTAGAACTTTCTGTTCTAGTTAAATCACTTCCATCCGTGCTAGTTCTTATATTGGAACTCTCACTTTCACTACTATTTCCACCTTCACCACAAATATAACTATAAATGTAACTGTCACTGTAATTGTGACTACCACTTAAAATGTAACTATCAATAGAGATTTGAGCCCGAAGATAACTGTCAATGCAACTATTAATGTGATTATTCCAACTATATTTAGTATCATACATGTAACGATCAT